AGGATCCGCTCAAGGACCTACCGGTTTAGGTAAATATCTAATGCGCTCTCCGACTGGAGAAGTTATTTTTGGGGGTGAAACTATGCGTTTTTGGGATCTACGTGCTCCTTGGTTAGAACCGCTAAGAGGCCCTAACGGTTTGGACTTGAGTAGAATTAAAAAAGATATCCAGCCTTGGCAAGAACGGCGTTCCGCGGAATATATGACTCATGCTCCTTTAGGTTCTTTAAATTCCGTGGGTGGCGTAGCTACCGAAATCAATGCAGTCAATTATGTCTCTCCTAGAACTTGGTTAGCTACTTCTCATTTTGTTCTAGGATTCTTCCTATTTGTAGGTCATTTATGGCACGCAGGAAGGGCTCGTGCTGCTGCAGCAGGATTTGAAAAAGGAATTGATCGTGATTCTGAACCTGTTCTTTTCATGACTCCTCTTAACTAAGACAAGAGTCCAATGCTTAAAAAGCTAAGTAGAAATCCCTTGAATTATACTATTCATATTCAGTGACATACTGAACTGAAAAGTTTTCATTTTTCCTTTCAATTCTTTTATGATTTATATCTAATCTATTTTTTTTGGCTCGACTTCGATTATTCCATCGAACCGAGCCAAAAAAAATAGATTATAACCAAGTAAAAGGAGAGAGAGGGATTCGAACCCTCGATAGTTCTTCAAACTATACCGGTTTTCAAGACCGGAGCCATCAACCACTCGGCCATCTCTCCAAAATAGAATTTCCTTTTTCTCTTACGAAATATAACATAGCCTTATGAGTTGATACAATCAATCTATTCTTCTTAGATAGAGAAAGATGATATATAAGTCATCTCATCGATAGGTACAGGTCAATTTTGATATATAAATTGATGCATGATAAAGCATTCCATTTATTATTGAATTTGTGAAGAAAATAAATCAAAAATGAATTGTACCTCTGTGTTCGAATTCAATAACAAAAGGCAGTCGTAAGTTATATAGAATCAATGGATTCATAGTAAAATCCCCCACGATGTATTTTATGAAATTAAGATTTTTGACTCTGATCAAAGGTAAGAGGGATTAAATGGTATAGTTCTTTCTTTTGTTGGTAGTTTGGAGGATTAGAAACATGACTATTGCTTTCCAGTTAGCTGTTTTTGCATTAATTCTTACTTCCTCAATATTATTGATTAGTGTCCCCGTTGTATTTGCTTCTCCTGAAGGTTGGTCTAGTAACAAAAAGATTGTATTTTCTGGTACATCATTATGGATTGGATTAGTCTTCTTGGTGGGTATACTTAATTCTCTCATCTCTTAACTCTTAACCCTATTCGTTCTAGATCTCAAAATGAAAAGACCCCTCCCCCAAATTCTATCGGGTTTAAGATACATTGAAATTCAATATCAAAGTCTTCCAAATTTAGAAAGTATATCTAGATATTATTCCATATACATAAATAAATAGATCTATTTATATCTAAATCTAAATTATTCTAAATTATTAGATATAATTTAAATAAATTCAATCAAGAATCCAATTAGATTATATGGAGGGGTCCAACTTTTCAATTTTAATAAAAAAAAATTGATAAATATAAATCAATGTATATGTATAAATATATATATGATATCAATCATACAATCATAATGAAATAAAAATCTTGCTTACTTAGTTATAGTTAGTAGTCAATCAATTTTTGATTTCTGATTTCAATCTATAGGATAAAATATATAATAAAGAATATTCTTATATAATATTATATATTGAATTGAATAGTGAAATTTTTGAATTTTTTATTGAGTTCTAAAACAAAAATGGAATCTATGAATACATTATGAATAAGATAGAATAGGAATAGACTCAATAAATTAGTATAATTCAATCAATATGAATTCAATATTAATATAATTCAATAATAGATCAATAATCTAACTAAATAATCTAAAGAATATCTCTTTGTCTTTGTTTGATTTTATATTCATTTTTTTTATTATTATTATTATTCTTAGTGATAAATATAAATTATTATGAATAAGAATGATATTCATTCTATCATATTCATTATATTATAATATTGTAATTGATATTGTAATAATATCTTACAAATAATAGAATCTTTTATATATATAGATTTTTATATATTTTTTGATTTGATCGATTGATATATATCAAATATTTATATATTTATATAAAGTAAGATAAAATAAGAAAAATAGATCTAAAGTAATAATAGAATCTATTATTCAGAAATTCAGAAGGAATAAAAAGAAATTTGAATAACCCTGGCTTGAAAAAAGTATATGACCTAGCTTTGCACAAATATGATCTATATATTGAATATAAAAAAATGCGGATATAGTCGAATGGTAAAATTTCTCTTTGCCAAGGAGAAGACGCGGGTTCGATTCCCGCTATCCGCCCATATGACTGAATTGATTATGAAATTGAATAATTTGATAGGATTCAAGGATGTAGTGATAGGACGTGATGCTAATCAGTATATACTCCTCCCTTCTCACCAA